GTCTTTGTGATTAGCAGTAAACAATCAACGATAGACCCAATAAGAAAGACGCCTACTGAAGTTAAACCTCGCGTCAACCCGACCACCTAAAACAGCTTTTATATCTACTTTAAAAGTATTAATAAGGACAGCCTCAATAAATCTTTTTCCTGGTTCAGAACCAACACTCAAACTAACGTAAGAGGAAATACTCCCCAATTTTTGAACGCAAATCAAACCTTTTATTTAAAGTATCACGCTAAAGCTTCTATCTAGGAACATTTCAAGAACCTCAATATAGTATAACAAATAATAAAACCCAAATAAGATCTACGAAATGCCAATATCACACGGCTGCCCACACATTTAAAAAATTATGACTCTTCCTAAAATGCCCGCAAAACAACCGCAATATAGCGACAGTAAGAAAAACAACACCCACAAATACGTGGGAACCATGAAATCCCGTTGTAACGAAGAAGACACTTCCGTAACATCTATCAGCAACAGAAAACTTACATTCAGTATATTCTCACACCTGAACAGCCAAAAACAAGACACCCAAGACAATAGACACGAAAAACCAAATAACCCCTAAAACCTTACTTCGATAGTATTCTTCAGAAAATAAATAAGACTGGTTAAAAGCCTTCACATAACCCTGAGCGGTTTGAGCAGTTGCACCAGAACAAAGCAACACCGCCAAATTGAAGAGAGGAACTCGATAGGGGTCTATAACGCTCACCCCCAAAGGGGGCCATGCATAACCATACGAAAGCTCGCCCACCTTAAAATGGACAAGAGCCCAGAAAAACCTCACAAAGAAAAATGCCTCAGATAAAATAAATAAAAAAATAGCAATACGCTCATTACGTAAAACTAAAGAAGTGTGCATCCCTTTATACGTCGCTTCTCTGATTACATCAGACCACCAACCTCTCAAGCCTACTACCAGCCTTAACAAGGCCGCAAAAACCCCATAAAGACCATCCCCATGGGCCCAAATTGCAATGCCACCTGCCAAACAAAAGGCCCTAAGACCAACTAAAACAGGCCAAGGCCTATTATTAATAACCGGATAACCACTACGCGCCATCAGGACATGAACTTTCTTTGTTCACTGCAACATTTGAAGTGCCGTAGTCTCATTAACTTAATGCCCTCGCTTAAGTTGACCCCAAGGGGCACCTAAGGCTCCCAAAGCCCTAATTCTAATATAAACTACAACCTAACAAGCCTCCACAGCTACCCCTTTGATGCGTGCTTAGGCTTAATAGCAGTCCTATCAAAAGCATTCTCACTAGAATAAATAAACAAAAGCTTAACAAAAATAGATGATTGAACAACAACAACGCACAACTCAATTAATGTAAAGCCAAACCCAAAAAACCCAAAAACGACAATCCTCAATAACCTTTTTAACCCTAACCTCTTAAATAAAGCCACCACCAAGCCAGAAGCAAAAAAATCCAAAAACAACTGACCAATTACCATATTAACAAAAATCCGAAGAGCTAGTGTTACAGGACGAGCCAAAATTCTTATAATCTCCCTCAAAACTAATAGGAAAGACACATATAAAGGCTGATCTGCAGGAACCATATTAGCAAAAAAAGTTCTAATATTAGACGGCCACGTATAAACAAGAGCTGCTAGTCAACAAGGAAAAGACAACCTAATTCATATTTTCCAATGAATAGCCAAAGCAGGATAATAAGCAATACACCCCAGAAAATTTATAGTAAAAATTATAGAAAAGAGAGCAAACATAAAATGCCTGTACCCGCCATACCTATGAGCCTCATTGTGCTCAACGCTAATATACCTATGAAAGCGACGCATGCCCCCCTCAACTGCACCTTCAATTCGCCCAGGGGCCATAAATAGCCCTCCTATCATCATAAAGCTGAAAGGCACAACTACAAACCTCCCAAAAAGCAAAGGTAGCCCAAAAACGCCGGGCATAGAACCCCAAAATAAGTCAAAAAACTCGACACTTATCATAGTCATTTAAAATTTAAATATCGTAAAACAAACGATAAAGGGGGAGACAACTTAATCTCATAATTAAGGCTACAACTTAACACCTATTCGGCCACCCCTCCAGTTTATATAAAACCACTTTCTAGTAGCATTACTGTGTTACGGCTTACCCAGACTTGAGTATACAGGGGTGCCGGGCGATTTGTACACGTTCCACTAACCACATTCACACCTCTTTAATCAAAGATATTACTGTGAAGTACACCTTCAACTTAGTATTTCAACTACAATCTTAGTCTCCGTAAATTATTTCATAATTGTAACTCAGCTAAGCCCTCTTGATAACCAACACGTTTACCTGAATTCATATAGACCGGTTAAACTACTTCTACTAAGTAGTAGTAACCTTTACCCTATTCACTTGCAATCCTCTACAACTAGTAAAAGGATAGCTGACAACGGCGGTATGCTAAGAATACAAAAGGTAAAGTCCTCGAGGATCATCGAATTAACCGCCAAGTTCCCCTCAACTGATTTGAAACACCGCCAACTTCCTTGGATTTTAAACAAACGTCCGTACTACCCATGGATTCTAAAATAACCTTAATAAGGGGGTATCTAATCCCCGTCTTCTAAACAGTCTTACAAGGCTTCAGATTAAGAAGGCACGAAACTTTTATCTTCTAATACCTCATTTCACCAATACAGAATAAAATTCTCTTCCATAAACTCTGACACTCTTCCACAATAACCCATTAACTAGAGGGAAAAGTTTAACCGCAGGTGCTGGCACTTTATTTCCTCCCCCTCTTTTCCATCATAGCTAAATTCTCACCTATGAGATTGTATAATATTAATCACTGAAGAAGGGGGCGTCTCCTAAAAGTCCTAACAAATAGGCTTATTTTACAGAACACGAAAAGCGACAGAACCTCTTTAAGGATGCGCGATTTTAATAATCAAGCCGCAAATCACGAATCTTACTCCCTACACCACTACAGAAACATGTGTAAACCCAGAAAGAGCTAATGACATGCTGGAGGCTAACATTCAACAAAGACGTAAACGGAGTCGAACCGCCTACAATAAGATTAGAAATCCCACCATAACCCCATCCATCTCTTTAAAATTTATAAAACTAATAAAGGCAATGCCCGGCCCCCCGATCCTTTCGTACAAAGAAGACCTAAAATAAAGATAGAATCCGACCTAGCTCACGCCGGTCTAAACTCAAATCATGTAGGGTTCTAAAGGGCGAACAGACCTACAATCCCAACGGCTGCGCCAGGATAACACCCTAATTCAACATCGAGGTCGCAACACTTTTCTTCAATATGATCTATCCAAAAACATTACGCTGTTATCCCCGCGGTAGCTTTTTCTCCCTATCCCTACTAGAGGATCTTAATAATACAATCACAAATGCATTAATCTTGCTTTTTGTTGCCCCAACAAAACTTCAACCCCCTAAACCAATTAAAAGGCCTCATCAAGCTCGACGGGGTCTTCTCGTCTAATATAAACATCTAAGCCTTTGCACCTAGAAGTAAAGCTCAGCAATTGAATTTGAGACAGCATTTCCACGTCAAGCCATTCATTCCCTTCCCTAATTAAGGGACAATCAATTGCGCTACCTTAGTACTACTATTAATAGCAACCGTTTAGAAAACATAATCCACCGGGCAGGCACGACTCCCAATGTTTAGCTTACTGAGAGCGATGTTTTTAATAAACAGGCGAAGAAAATATTTGCCGAGTTCCTTAAATCCACTTTTTCAAACACCTATTTTTTCCTCTTACACCCGATACACACGGATGAAAAATGAATTTTAATAAATCAACAACCCAAGACAATCGAACTAAAAACCAAGCTGCAGCTTATCTAACTCAAGTAGTCTGAAACTACGAGATACCTACAAATAGCATACTAAGTTAACCCATAAAAGCTTTTCGACGTAAAACGGTACTAAGAATTGAACCTCTTAAAAAGCCACTTTGAACAAGACTTCAAAATAAGACAAGCAATATTAACTCTACTTACATATAATTCAATAAAATCTCACTGTTGTAGAGCTTACCCCTACAACCTCACTATCGACGACTTACCAGACCTTCTTTTGATTCTCTCAAGTAAAATTTCAACGCTGCACTTATGCGCACTTTCCGCTTAACCAGCTATAAGACCCTGCGACAAACATTTCACTGTCTATCAAACCTTTTCCTGTGATAATGCAACACCACAGACCCACAAAGACCCAGGAGTTCAACCGAAACGACAAAACCAACGGGTGGCCGCTTGGCGGCCGCCCATAAAGAGCCTAACGCGCAAGATAAGATAGCTCAGAGCCTTTCAGGAACGTGAAACCTCAAGCAAACTCTATGCCCCATGATGCAAAAAGTACGAAAACAATCTCTTCTAAACGTCTCGCTTACTTATAATCTCCTAAATAAAACTTCTGTAATCTCTCTGTATCAATCGCTCTACAAAAACCAGAACAATCTCGATGCCCGCCCACCGGGCACCTCAAGGGCCCACGCGCCCAATGAACCGCCAATATAATCAGTACATTAGCGGGAAATAGTAGTCAACCTGCAACTACCACAACCACAAACACGCAACTAACCCCATCACCCTAAATGCAATACAAGAAAAACAAAACCCCAACGACTTCAACAAATACGCCAGGGTGATGCCGCAGAACCCTCACGAGACACCGCAGCAGCCCAACTTAATCAGATTAGAAAAAAAGTCACATTGTCCACCAATCCATCATGATTTGTGTCGAAAGCATAAGAAACTCCAAAGTTAAATTTCAATTCATATCCCCACAAGACAAGTCTTACCGCGGGATTTGCAATCCCACATTCTTATTAAACTACCAGAGAAATAAGGAGGAGGGTTTAACCCTATACTCGGGACATGAGCCCAATAACTTTATTAGTTTACTCTCCATCAATACCGACTTTTGCCCCAAAAATAAAAACCCGAAAACAAAACCAACCCTCCCGACAACAAAAATTCCCTACGACCCCAAAACCGCAGAACAAGATCATCCACCCCTTGCACCAACTCCGCTCACCAACATAAACATTTCAGGCACACCCAAACACCTTAAACATGTACACACCCATATACTCATACTCACACGCACTCATGTATACACTCTCATATATAAGTATATATTTCACATACATATATGAGTATATATATACATATATATATATATATATATATATATATATATATATATATATATATATATGTACGTGTACAGTATAGGGTACTGTAGAATACAGTGCCTATGTGCTATGCATATAAAGACTAAGATAATGGTAGGGGGGGGGGTATGTATGGGTGAGGAGGCCCCATACCCCCCTACGATGGCGCCTACGGCGCCATACCATAACGTCCCTCCGGAACGGTTACGGACTTATGTCCACCATTATTAGTCTTTATATGCATAGCACATAGGCACTGTATTCTACAGTACCCTATACTGTACACGTACATATATATATATATATATATATATATCTTAATGATAGGCCCAATGAATTGGGCCTATCATATAAGCACAGTACCGGGTTAACCCGGTACTGTGCTTATTATCCTCCACATAGACGGCCCCTCGGGATCCCCCCCGAGGGGCCGTCTATGTTCCCTCCTTCTTCCGGAGCCTCCGGCTCCGTCCGAAGGACAACGTCCAAGGACGACCCCCCCCTACCCCCCCCACAGATTTTGTAAAGGAAATTCCCCTTAAAAAAGACACATATTTCCCTAAATCTAAATTCCAAACAAAACGCAAGCGCTTACGCGCGACCCTTCTTCCGTCACCCCACGAACTCTACCCCCCCCAATAGAAGTTTTATCGTGGCGAAGATCTCTCTTCGATACACTAAAAACTTCTGCGAAATAGAATCAGAAAAAATTAATAAAAAGACATAACAACGAAAAAACCTACGAAAATGACCTTAACACCATGCCCAACATATAAAAAGACTTAATTAAATAATAATTCAATCAACATATCCGTCACTAACTTTTGCACGCCAAAAACCATAAAATGTTTAAATTTACATAAGGGGGGGGTATTATCTACCGCTTTTAAAAAAAAAAAAAAAAAAAAGTTCTGCTTGGGGGCCCTCTGGGGGCCTTTTTTTCCCCCCGCCGCCACCCGCGTGCTGCTTTTGAACCAAATATTCTACTAAACTGCTTTTTGGGGCTCTTTTTTGCGGCCTTTTTCGCCGTTTGGCAGCCCCATCGGATGGTCAAGTTTTAAAAATTGAGAAAAAGTAAAGTTTATCAATTGAAAATGTAATTACTTTTTTTCATATTAAGCCTTGTTTATAAAGTCTACGAAAATACGCCTTATTTTTTGTTGAGAGCAGAAATAACAGCCTTCCGACGCTTCCTGATGCTTGACTCAACTTTTGCTAAACTTACTGTTGTAGATGGCACCTCATTAAGGGTCGCCCCTTCTTCTTGGCCTCCTTTAAAATTAGTGCAAGCTATAATTACTATTTTCTCCCATATGTAGCAACACGGTGAATACAAGAGGAAAAACCCAAAGTAATACAGTGTGCAAAAAATTGGTGCCAAATCAAATGGATACTCAACACTACATGCACCCAAAGATGTAAGACAAAAAAAGTTAGTAACAAAAACCCAAAATAAAATTTTTCCAGCGTAATTATGCTGCGTACCCTTAATTTTTGGCTTCATACAAAAGGGAAGAGTATATAGAACAAGCACCGAAGACAGTAACAAGACAACACCACCTAGCTTGTTGGGAACCCTTCGAAGAATTCTATAAGCAAATAAAAAGTATCACTCCGGCTGGATATGCACCGGCGTTTTTGTTGGGTCTGCAGGTATGAAGTTTTCCGGATCAGTAAACATATCTGGCTTCACCAAAACAACCATAGAGATTGCCCCCACCAGCACGGCCATCCCTAAAACATCCTTATATGTAAACAGTGGATGAAACGGTGTACTTTCGCTTGCTGTTTTTACACCTAGTGGGTTTCTTGACCCATCTTCATGTAAATATAACATATGAAGTGCAGCCAATAGTGCCAGAAGAAATGGTCCTAGGACATGGAAAGCAAAAAATCGCTTCAATGTGGCATCACATACCGTAGCACCCCCCCAAATAAACTCAACCAACCTACCGCCAATAAATGGAATAGCCGTAACTAAATTAGTAATCACAGTTGCAGCTCAATAAGATATTTGACCTCACGGGAGAACATAACCCGTAAAAGCAACAATCATCAACAAAAGGAAAATATGAACTCCAATCACCCATGTCTTAGCTAAAAAAAAAGAATGATAGAAGACACCCCGTCCGATGTGAAAAAACACAAAAAGGAAAAAAAAGGATGCACCATTTGCATGGAATCCTCGAATAGCCCAGCCCCCTTGCAGGTTACGCATAATCCCCACCACCGAGTCAAAAGCCTCTAAAACGTGAGGAGTATAATGGGTAGTTAATAAAATACCTGTTGTAATTTGAAGGACTAAACAACACCCCAAAAGAGAGCCGAAATTCCAAAAATAAGAAATATTCCTTGGAGCAGGAAGATCGTAAATCGCCCCAGATACAGCCTGCAACGCCGGCACCCTTTTCCGAGGGGCATGCCGATCCGGTCGTAGCTGTATAGGAAACCGAAGAGCTCGGTGCGCGAGAACACCTTTTCGAAAAACTGTTTGCGAAGCTTTATCAAATTGTTTCAATCGTTGAACAACCATAAAATTTAAAAACTTAAGAATCCCTTAAAAGTTTAATAGCCAAATTTATTTGGGCCCTCTTCTTGGAAGGAAGATATACTTATTATACTACTATTAAACTGAACTACAGCTACAAACGTCATTAAAGCTATCAACCCGCCTGCATAAAACAAAAAATTTAATAATAGATATATTTTAATTTTTCAGAGTAACTTTAATTTTCCTCACTTATGTGTAAGATAGTGGTTAACACCAGCCCCCACCCTAGCCACAACAGCAATCTTTATGTAGTAGTACAACCTTAATATAGATGAAAGAATTAGAAAATATACAGTTAACGGATAAGATGGGCCTGCCATAACTAGAACTATAAACTTAGCTAGAAACCCGGGCAGCACAGGAACTCCGGCTAACGATATTAAGTCAGCAAAAATAGCAAACAAGCCATGGCTCCCATGGTAGGGGGCATTCCTAAAATCTTCAAAAGAAGAAACTTTAGTGGTGTAAAGACGGTATATCAACGACCCCACAATCAACCCATAGATTACAATATAGTACAGAACACAACCAACACCGATTAGAGCGGCAACCAGCAGTCAGCCACCATGAACCAGAGATGAATAAGCAAGGGTTGCCTTATAAAAAACGACCCCAATACCACCAATACCACCAAAAATGGCCGTTAAAACAGCTAGTACTTCCACAATCCGCACTAGCTCATAGCTGATTCTTCACTTAGCTAGAAAACACATTAGTCCAATCTTTTGTCATACCATAATAATAAAGCACCTAAACCAGGAAACCCGTACAACGACAGATGGTACCCAATAGTGAAACGGGAAAAAACCCGCTTTCAAACAAACACCTACAATAACAATCCAAAAAGCGCCCATTAGAGGTACAACAGGCTCAATGATTAGAATAAACCCTATTAACAGGTAAATTGAGCCAAGCGCTTGGAAGATGAAATACTTCATACACCCTTCATTCTCCTCAGCCCTCTCACCAACCAGAATACCAACTATCCCTAAGAGGCTACACTCTAACCCGATATAGACACCTAATAACCCACCCCTGTGGGCAGTAATAGCTACCCCCAACACGTTGAGAAAGATGAAAAACCCAAAAGCTGGCCTCAAACGAGCAAACCTATTCACTTCTACCACTAGTAAATCGCTTTTTGAAAAACGTCTAAGAAAACCAAAATTTCTCGTGCCCACATACACCTATTTACTCTAAAATTTCAAAGCACAGAAATTTCTACATCTATAAAACTCTAATTGACGCGCTGCGCCCACTAGTAGAGATAATCCAACAATAGCTTCACAGACAAAAAAGGTTAAAAAAGACATTATCGTATAACAAGTGAGCCAATTACCAACCCTTGCGAGGAATAATATAAGACCAGTAAACACTGTGATCACTAATATTTCTAAGAAAATTAATAAAGACAAAAAATCTAAAAATCTCTTAAACATAATTTTAAACCCTCAGTTGATTAAGAATATTCAAAACAAAAACTCCACTACTTATAGACACGCCAAATTTTTCACATCTCCACAAACCTGTCAAGATCTTCACGCTCCGCCTTAACTGGCTTTAACCACCTTTTACTCACCAAGGCACCAGTATATTTAGAACTAATAGAAATACTAACAATAACTGCCCCCATAATATAACATCTCAATAAGACAATAAGAACGGCTCATTGTTGATAAAATAGAAACCCTTCGCAAACACGTAAAGAAAAATCTTTTTCTCAGAAAATTCCCCTCAAGGGGTCGCTAATAAACAAAATTCCAACTAGTAGGAAGACAATTGCTCAGAACCGGGGGCGCCTAATAGTCCGAAATAAAGATAATTTGACTGGTTGTCGAATACCCCTCATTCATGATACATTAGAGCGCTTGGAATACGGAACAAGAGCCACACAAAAAGAAATTAAAACCAGCACCCCCCCTACTATTGTAATGAATAGAGCGAACCCTATATAACAAGAAACCCCAACCCTAAGGTAAAGAGAGTTCACGATACCCGTCCCTATTAAGAACCCACTTAGTTCAAGTGGGTGCTTCAAAAAAACAAGAGCTCACCAAGAAAAGACCAACCACACTATAAATGCCGTCGCCACAGGAGAGGAAATTTATTCTTACAGATCAGCACCGCGTATCACATACAGCCACTCACTGACACAAGCCATTAATTAAAGGGATTAATTATAATACCATAAAGTTGACAGCTCTACATTCTTTTTAAACTACCCTTCATAAAAGCTTAGCTAAAATAAGCTAAACACAACTAATAGAATTATTACAATAAAAACCCAAGAAATCACTTTAGGGTGATGGGAGGCAGAATACCCTACTTTTCCAAATAACACTAACCGTTCAACTCGCCGTTTTCAAAATCACGTCTCAATTCAACCTTTTTCTAAGTAAAGATATAGACCAAACCTCCTCTTAAGGGCCCAAGTAGCAAACCCATTACCCCTAAGAAACGGAAGAAATCAATGACTTTTAACAAACCGCAACACACCCGAAAGCGCTTTTTTCCTTAACCTACCAGCATTTAGTGAGCCTTCTCATAAGAAGAATCTTAACCTGGGGGAGTTTTTTCACAAACCAAAAACGGTGCCCAACACAGTTATTGAGAGGCTTGTAATTTTCATATAAGTTGGCGCATAGACATAACCATTAAGAAAAACAAAACACTTTATCAGGCCCCATCCCGCCATCAGAGAAGCCGTACCTAACAAATATAAAGAAATTGTAAGGTATAAACAAGTTAAGCGCTGATGTATTGGCAGTGCTACAGGAAATGCCGTATAAGTACGATCCGATGGTCGTTTACAAAAAATTATACTGATGAGACGTGCGCTGTAGAAAGCAGTAAAAAAAACAGACAGACAAATAATAAAAGAACCTAACATCCTCATCTCTCTATATAAACACCCCTCTACCACGGCATGTTTAGAGAAAAACCCCGATGTGAAGGGAAGGGCTCTCAGGGAGGCGGCCGCAACAGCCAGCCAACAAGCAACACTAGGAAATTTAAACCAAAGACCACTAAAAAAACGAGAATCTTGCAAGCCACCCCCCTTATAGATCACGCATCCAACACATAAAAACATCAAAGACTTATAGTACGCATGCACGAGCAGATGAAATATACCAACCTCCTTAAAACCCGCTGCCCTAATGCCTAACACTATCACACCTAGTTGTCTTATGGTGGAAAAGGCAACAACTTTCTTAAGATCTATTTCTATACTAGCGACCACCCCAGATAAGGCTATCGTCATTATAGAAATAAAAATTAAATAGACCAACCACCTTCCTTGAACACAAGAAAAGTAACGGTATAGCACATAAACCCCAGCCGTTACAAGAGTAGAAGAATGAACCAAAGCAGAAACAGGCGTAGGGGCAGCCATTGCAGCTGGCAACCACGCAGAAAAAGGAACCTGAGCACTTTTAGTTATTCTAGCAACCACCACACAAGTTATGACCCAAAACCCTAAGAGGAATTGCATGTCAAACCAATGCCATCTTATGTTTGACATCGAACAAGCAATTAAAATAACAAGACACGCATCTCCAATTCGACCAGTTAAAACTGTAATGTTTCCAGCCGCAAGCGATTCGCGATTTTTATAATAAGACACAAGAGCAAAAGACACAACCCCTAAACCATCTCAACCCAGCATCATACCTAAGACCCTTGGTATGAAGACAAACAAATTCATAAAAACTACAAAAAGAATTACCAGCCAACAAAAACGCTCCGGATAAGTTTCCCCCCGCATATAAAAACAACAATACATGAAAATTCTACCAGAAATAAACAACACGCTTAATCTGAACATAACAGAAGCTCAATCAACATAAAAAAGCAGCGAAAGGGGAAACCCGCCACTATATCTTAAGTCAACCTCAAAAGCTATGGTACCTCCAGAAGAAACAAACCCATAAAATAAGTAATAAATAAGACTAAACATAAAAAACATACTAATGGAAGCAGTTAAGAATACCACATCCAGCCAACCTGCTTCACTAAGACTTACGTTAGTATGCCCCTTTTTATTTCTACCTTCACTAAAATAATTATTAAGTACTATAGGCCTACTATGAAAAGACGTTTTTATCAATTTATCGGAAAATTAATAGAATATTTTTCTAAAACAACCCTGAGTTGACCTCATATCACACAAGACCGAAAAACTTCACTAGACTTCATTGCCCCACTCACTTATAGAGACTTGTTAAAGGCAGGAGAAACAACTCACCGTATGGGCCGAAACCATGTATACTTATTATACTACCGCCTTATCGAATGTAGACTTGCCACACCTTACGAACCTAAATCGTACACATTATATTCTGCTAATCCGACCTAATCCACTATCCACTATACGAAGTTTGTGTTACCACACACCAAATGATTAACAGTCACTCATTCTTTTTAAACTAAAACCCCAGAGAGGAAGCCACACGGCTACATTTTTGGTGTAAACAAAACGCACTAAATTTATGCTACCCCCTCACTAAGCACTTAGTCAGCCCGTAATGCCTGACGGAGCATCTCAGCTAACCGGTTGAGAAATACCGGCTCAGGAAGAACCAACACAGTAATCGGCATAACACTATGTCCATACCCGCACAACTCGTAGCAGTTACCATACGCATATCCAACTCGATACGGCCGAACTCCCAAATGATTGGCACGACCAGGAACAGCATCTATTTTAACACCTAGAGCGGGAACGCCTCATCTGTGAATTACATCTGCTGTACAAACCACAACTTCAGTAGTTTTGTTTAGAGGTAGATAGAGAACCTGATCAACACCTCGTTGACCTAAGAATGGTAATAAGTCCCTCTCAATATTTTCATCCTCAACAGCTACTCCTGCCACCTCTTCGCGTGCAAGTTTCGAGTCTAAACCGTAGCTATCGTAACTTAAATGAACATCTCCTACAGCAGCGTACAACCCCTTTACATAGCACTTAGGATCAAATACCCCTAAACAAGAAAGAAGTTGTTGAACGTCTAAATAAGATCTCACCCCCGCTTGATCCGCGGGGATTATTTCAGCAGAGGCCTCAACAGAATCTAGTAAGGAAGAGTCTCCGCTCTTTTTTTCGCCCCTCCTCAAAGAAGGGAGGCCTTTTACTAAATTAATAAGAGACTGTAAAGAAGGCACCCAGCCTTTTTTAGCCCAATAAACCAGCTTAGTTAAACTATCCTCTTCAGAAGGCCACTCACACAAAAACTCTTTCTCAGAGCCTGTACCCAAAAATCCTAAATAGTACTCATACTCTCAATACCACTGATGGCCAACCACTTTCACATGATAGTCTGCCTTTTCAGTTAGTTCTATCCGATAAAGATTCTCTCAAGAAAAATAACCCACAACAGCCAAAATTAACCCCGGAATTAATGTTCAACAAAACTCTAATCAATTGCACTTAGTCTTAAAACGACAAATATACCCCTCTAAAGCTCAGCTCCGGCATAGAGCAAAAGCCAAAAAAGAAATAACAATTAACATGACACCTACCCCTACTACTATCACCATATCATGATAAGACACCAATCGTCTACAATTTTCTGTTATAGGATCTAAAAACCCTAATTTTCCATTTTCTACCATTGTCTCGGAGCATAAATGCTACTTTAGCAACTTCACCGCCATGTTCTTTCTAAACTACCAAAACTAAACACCTATAAAACAAAAACATACAGGGAAACAAAAGCTAATGTAATAGGGAGTAAGGTTAGTCAACATAGCCGTATAAGTAAGTCGTATCGAAAACGAGGCAAAGCCCCTCGAATAATGATAAAAAAATAGCAAAATAAAACAGAACTGAGCCCCAACCAAAAATCATATCAAAAATCAAAAAGAGGAAATAATCCAACACCCCTCAAAAACAAAACCGATGTGATCACCCTGACAAAAAAAATATTTCCATATTCGGCTAAAGCAATTATAGCAAATGCACCACCTCCATACTCTACTGAGTAACCCGCAACTAACTCTGACTCCCCTTCTACGAAATCAAAAGGAGTGCGGTTGGTTTCGGCTAGCATTACAATTAACCACACAACGAACCTTTCGATGATTAAGATAGAATTAATCATTCCTCACTCACGACACTCAACTAAATCATACCTTCCGACCAAAAGAAGGGGACAGAACACAATTCTTCTTATAACAATCTCGTAAGAAATAGACTGAGCGACACCCCGCATGGCCCCTAAAAGTCCGTACCGAGAATTGCAGGAATAACCGCAAATAAAAACACCAAAAACGTGCAAACTAGACACACACAAGAAATATAAGAACCCCCACTCAAATCGGAACCTGCCTTGCCTTATTGGAAAAACCAACCAAGCTAGACAAGATAAAAAAAAAAGCACAGCAGGACCTAGTAAATAAGAAAACAACCTAGCACTAAACGGGTAACTCAACTGCTTAATAAACAGCTTAACGCCATCTGCAACTGGCTGCCCGAGGGCCTTAAAACTGGCCTTGTTAGGGCCTTGACGTAATTGAAATATTCCTAAACCCTTACGCTCAGTGAGAATAAAAAAAGACACACCAATCTGTATAATTAAAACCACTAAAATAGACCTCAACATTTATCGAAGGGGGCCATAACCCCGCCTCCGGATTTTAAGTCCGACGTATTAGTTCTTTACTACCTCGACTAAACATTTTACTACCTCAGGTGGGGATATTAAACCACTTTTCCAGGTTAAAAGCCTAACGCTACAATAGCTTCCGAAGTCGGTTAACTCATTAGCACCGGAAGGGTTGAACCTACATTTTCTTCCACATCAAGGAAGCCCAATTTTCTGGCACAGCACTACCATTGGGTTATTACTATTTCCAGTCTAACCTCCCCTCATTCTCCTCATGAATCAACCCCAAAAACAAAATTAATAAAAAAACAATGAGTAAAAACTTTATATAAAAAGAAGGCCTAGTTAGATAAACCCCCTTAGAAAAAACAATAGAAAAAAACAAAATAAGTTCCATATCAAATACCAAAAAAATTATAGCAACTAAAAAAAACCGCAATGTGAAAGGGGCTCAAGAACTTCTTAACGAATCAAACCCGCACTCGAAGGGAGTTTTTTGGGCTCAGACCGGCTTCGCCCGCACACCAACAACACACCATAGACCACCAAATCCAGCTGCCAAAATAATGCACACTAAAATAAATAAAGAATTAAAGAACCACTCCAACCCATAACCAGTTTCTCCAACAGCCACAAAGCCGCTGGTTAACGCCCCCATCCTATCAAACATAAATCTCTAGATGAATCGAACACCTTTAAGTTGTTTTCAAGACAACTATATCCCTCGGAGATCAGAAAATTGCTTTTCTCCTTTGGTGTGAAAAACCAATGTGCTGTTTACACCATAAAAAATATACCACCCAAATCAGAATTTATCTTTGCGACCACAACACAACATTTTTTATAAACTAGAGCAGTCACTTAACAAATAAAAAAATCCAACCCCACAAACCCAAATAGAAGAAAGAACAAACCAAAAGAAGAGCCGTAATAATAACGGCTTGTTATCCCCCTACCAAGAGATCGGTTATATTTCCTAACAACTCCATGACACACCGTACCATAAGCATAAAAAGCGACAGCGCCGCTAAGAAAACAACTCAATCAGGCGAAAGGTAATAATCAAGAAGAAAAAGACCCAATTCTACTAATAAGTATCCACTCTGCTATAAAATTTAACCTCAAAGGAACTCCTATATTAACAAACCACCTCAATCTTCAAAATAAAGAAAAAGTAGGAAAAACCCTATTTAAACCCTTATTCAGCAACACTCTTCGAGAGTCCCTTCAATCATGAAGAGCTGCCGCCAAAGCAAATAATAGAGGCGAACATAAACCATGAGAAAATATTATACAAGCGGCACCAGCATGACCAACACCAACACCCCTTAACAACCCACATAAGCAAAGCCCCATGTGGCCAACAGATGAATAGGCGACCATTGCTTTTAAATCCCTTTGACAGAGACAGTAAACATTACACAGACATCCGCCCACTAGCCCTAAGATCAAAACAAACCTAACAAAAATTTTTCCCACATCTCTACCCTTGATATCAACAAACCAGATAACCCGGTAAAGTCCAAACCCCCCTAATTTTAGTAAAACACCAGATAAAATTATAGACCCAATAAGAGGGGCCTCTACATGAGCTTTAGGAAGTCAGCCGTGAAATACATACAAAGGAAGTTTCACCAAGAAACCCGATAGTAGGCCAAATACAACCCAAGCAGAAAAATAGGGTATCTCAGAACAAAAACCATAGCATAATTTGGCTATAAGAAACTTGTCCCTCGATGTAAGGCCTAATATCCATAACAGCCTAATTAAAAGAGGCATAGAGCCGCAGATAGTGTACAACATTATATACAACCCTGCTTGAAGGCGCTCTGGCTGATACCCCCATGTGAGAATCATTCACAACATAGGTAGTAAAGAGCCCTCAAAGCAAATGAAAAATAACATTCACCTAGAAGAAATAAACATGCAAATAGAAAGACCTAAAACAAATAAAACCCTCATCTCAACTCCCTTCTTGGAAAGAAGGGAAGAAGCCCTAAAATCTTTATGGCTGCACATTAAAGATACAACCCCCACTAACAGCCCTAATACAACTATTAGAACTCTCATATTATCGACCAAGATTAAGTCTCTTATTTGACAGACTGATAGTGGGCGAATAAAAAACTCCACTAAAAATATTACATAACAAAAAGATAAGCCAAGAATATAGGTAGAACCACCTCGCACAAGAAAAGATCCTACGACAATTAAACCAAAAAAACAAAACAGAGCCATTACTTAAATTTATATGACCTTATCCCTTCTTTACCCCCTAAGCAAGTCCACCAACTATAGGTATAGACAACCCTGAAGACTAATATAACAAAAACCAACCATCAAACAAAAGAAAAACGAAATAGAACCCAAAACGCTGCGGATGCTAAAGCACCGCCAATTACTTCAAAAACTGCCACTGATCAGAACCCAAAAGGACACTAAGAATTTACAAGACTCCCATTCTAATTAAACTACCTGATCACCCTACTACTCTGATAACACTACAGCTAAGCCTTGTTTCAAGCATTACGTTTATTCTTCCGTGCTTTTCGGGCTTCGTGCATAGTAGAAACACCTTTAACACGCCCACCTCCTATTAGGACAAATGGCCGATGTGCTCGGTTGTGGAATCGAACTGGAAACACCCGATGAGCCCACTCAGACTCTGTCTTAGGCACCTCTACAGACACAACTCGACGCTCAGAAATAAAAGCTTCCCAAACAATAAACAAAAACATAAAAAGCCTCAATATAGAAATAGTAGAACCCCAACTAGAAAGGGCGTTAAAAAATGCATACCCAACTGGATACTCCGGGTAGCGACGTGGCATTCCCCTCAACCCTAAGAAATGTTGAGGAAAAAATGTTAAATTAACCCTGAAAAACATAGACACAGACTGAGTCTTTCTCCATGCATCATGTATCCCTAAACCAGTCACCAAAGGAAATCAGTAATGGAATCCCGCAAATATAGCAAAAACAGCCCCCATTCTTAACACATAGTGAAAATGAGCAACAACATAGTACGTATCATGAAGCATGACATCCAGAGAAGCACTAGAAACAATGATTCCAGTTAATCCCCCCGCGGTGAAAAACACAAGAAATCCAACAGCTCAATATATTCTAGTCCAATTACGAACTCGACCCCCAATTATAGTAGCAACTCAACTGAAAATCTTCACACCGGTTGGAACAGCAATGATTATAGTAACAATTCTAAAATATGAGCGCCTATCAACATTAATTCCTATGGAGAACATGTGATGACCTCAGACGATAAAACCCAATAACCCAATAGACTTTATAGCATAGACCATTCCGATTTTACCAAAAAGCTTTTCTTTACCAGACCCCACTTTAATTACATGAGAAATAATCCCAAATCCCGGCAAAATTAAAATATATACTTCCGGATGACCGAAAAACCAAAATAAATGAACAAATAATATTGGATCCCCCAACCCAGCAGGGTCAAAAAATCTAGTATTGAAATTTCGATCAGTAATAAGCATTGTTAATGCCCCGGCTAGAACTGGTATAGCACAAATCAATAAAAAACTAGTAATTCTCAAAGCTAAAACGAACATGGAGCACCGCATAAACGTAACACCTCCTGGCCGCATTCCTAATATTGTAGTCAAAAAATTTAAGGAAGCTAGAATTGACGAAACACCACCAATATGTAAAGATAAGATAGCAAACTCCGTGCAAGGACCGGAATGGGCCCAGTTACTAGACAGAGGTGGATAAAGTGTTCACCCACCGCCGAAACCTTCCTCTACAAATACTGAAATAAAAAGAAGAAGTATAGAGCCTGGAATAAGTCAAAACCTAAGACCATTTATACGAGGGAAGGCCATGTCCCCAATACCTAATATAAGGGGGAACAACCAATTTCCAAACCCCCCTATCATCATGGGCATGACGAAGAAGAAAATCATCACCAACCCATGAGACGTAACCAAAACATTATATAGATGGTTATTACCTAACACCCTTTCAGGAACAGACAGCTCCAACCGCATTAAAACACTAAACCCAGTACCAACTAACCCAGCTCAAATAGAGAAAATAAAGTATAAGGTTCCAAT